TTTAGTTACGGTTAGAAATCTACTTTTCTATCTTCATCCATGGATCCTTTATTCATAATTATTTAATTGGAAGTATTAATCCAATTCACAAATTATGTTTCGCAATTTTATAATTCAATTTTTCAATTTCGAATTGACCTTTGGATACAAATCACGAGAATTTCTATTTTTCCTCGAATCAGTCATTGAGAGGTAAAGGATTTAATCCTTTTAAGAAAAAAAGTTTTTGATCGGAATATAAATTAAACCGAAAGACCCCTTAACTATTAAGGGGATTAATAGAACGAATCACACTTTTACCACTAAACTATACCCGCTACAATCTAATTATTGTATACAAATGGATCTTTTGTCGAACAGAGTAATTTGGCGTAATCAAAATAGGATCCTAAATGAATCATGAAAATTAGAGCGTTAACTTTATTTTTCGTGTTTGCGGGATTAAAGCAGGAAAAGAAGATTTAAATAATATAACTAAATTAAAAATGAAATAAGAAGTCCTTTGGAGTAATTTTAATAGAGACGGTTTACTAAAAGCACCAAAATCATAACATAAAAATGCGTTGTGTAAAAGTCCAGAGTTTCTTTTTTTTTTTTTTTATTCTATTCCATTTTGTATTCTAAAAAATATAAAAAAAGTAGTTCAAGTAAAAAAAAAGAATAAAATAATAAATGAGACTTTCGAGTTGTTTGAATTTACTAACAAGTCTTTCTATTTTCAAATTTGATAAATAGTTTTATCTATCATTCGTTGGAACAAAAAGAGGGGCCTGGCTAGGTGTTGAGCTAGCCAGCCCGGCCGTGGGAGTAAAAGAAAAAGGGACCTTCGATCAAAATGAAAACAATAAGTCTTTTTTTAGTTTTCTTTATATTGGATCCTTTCAGCTCTTACTTTATTTTATCTAAGTGGAATTGCTGATAAAAGTGATACACATCTAAATCTATATTCTTCTATATATTAGAATATATTATTTTCTAATAAAAAGATCGAAAGAAAGCCTTTTTTAATCCTTACTTTATGTGTAATGTAACATAGTAAATTTTTTTTGAATTGGGAGAGATGGCTGAGTGGACGAAAGCGGCGGATTGCTAATCCGTTGTACGAGTTATTTGTACCGAGGGTTCGAATCCCTCTCTTTCCGCCTCCCTCGATGACTTTGTTATTTGAATTTGATTTATCTTTCAAAATTTTCAAATAATTTTTTTATTCTTCACGTCCAGGATTACGCCCTGGATCATTAGATAGGAATCCAAAGATGAAGAGAGAAACAAAGAATATCACTACTGTGTAAACGAAAAGTTTGAGAGTAAGCATTACACAATCTCCAAGATCATTTTTGGGGAAAGAGGGGAATAGATCGTCTGTTTTTATACCACATATCCTATTTTGACACCATGAAATGAAGCGCTTTCTAGAAATAGAAAAATTTTGAATTTATAAAAATTATTTTGTCATAAGAGTCTTTCATTACTCAAATTTTATTTCATACCCAAAATTAGATATTCTCGAAGACTCTGATTGATAGAATTTTCGAAATAAATCATGAATTTTCTAGGATAATATTAAAGATCTCAGCGAAAACTTACAGCAGCTTGCCAAACAAAGGCTAAGAGAAAAAAAAACAGAGGGATGACTGGCATAATATCTACAATCGGATTCAAAAAAGCATAGGCCTCTGGCAATTTGGCGAAGATAAAATGACTCGAATAAAGAGCCGAATTAATACAGATCAAACTAAAGATATTAAGCATAACAGACATTTTGTTCTTGGAGATAATTGCATTTTGATTGAGTTATTGATATGAAGTAAAAATGAAGAAAGTAAGGTATACAAAATTCTTCTTTTTCATTGAATTCACCCAATCAAAACCCCTCCCATTCTCAAATAGAATAGAAGAAATTCGGCTTTCATACAATATCTTAATTGAATTATATGTAATGATCAATAAATTCAATTTTATTCTATATTTTGATTCTAATACTAACTAACTATATACGTATCAAAATCTTAGCAAGATCTCTAAATTCTATATTTGGACCGGAATTGACGATCAACTAATACTAGTATTATTCTTTATTAGCGTCGAATAGAAATTTAAATGGGGCGTGGCCAAGTGGTAAGGCAACGGGTTTTGGTCCCGGTATTCGGAGGTTCGAATCCTTCCGTCCCAGATCATATTTCATTCTAAATCTAAATTTGATTAGAATAAGAATAAGATTCTTGTAAACAACTTTCTGTTTATGTTTAAAGGTCTAATATGGAATAGAATGTGATTCCTATTTCTGATTATAATAAATCTTTTTTTTGACAAACTCGAACTGCATCGAGTTCAAATGACATGTGGAGACACCTAAATGAGATTTCTTTGTAATCCAAGTAAGATAGGCATATAAAGCACAATCCAAGGATTTTTATTAAAAAATCGAGTGGTTTGTTTTTGATTATATGTTTACTTTGCTCCTATTGAGTATTGAAGAAAGTTATTTACTTCGAAAAACCGTTCATCCGATATTGAATTTTCAATGATGCATATGCATTTTGTGCGAAAGAACCTATCTTTCTTAGATCTTATTTTCTATTTTTTAAAATTCATTTTGTGCATCTCTTCATTTCAGGAGTTATTGGTACTATAAATTGAATTTAATTAAGGGGATCTCTTTCTTTCTTAAGGCTCGGTTAGGGTAAAATAATAAAAAGTAAAGGGAGTAAGCACTTAATCTATACTTATTCGGCTTTGTACCTATATAAGATAGCCAGCATCCCGAAAAAAGGGGGGTATCCCTCCCTTTTTTTATTTATTATGATTTTTCATTCTTGGGGAGTAGATCGAAGTTAATTAGCAAGGGCAAGTATTAAGTTCAATATCTTTGTCTATCCAAATTTCATTAATAAACAATCAAATTTCGCGATCTAGTTTATTTGAACCTTTAGGTATTTCGTGTTTGACTCTAATGAATAATTAGAAATCGATGGAAGGAGCGGGAAAGTTGAGATAAACGGATTCATTCATTCTATTCACTTTACTTTCATTCCTTTATTTCTTTTATGACAATCTTATAGACTTATAGAAAGATTACTGAATATCAAGTTAAACAAAATAGGAAAATCCGTATATAAAATGAGGAAATGCATAGTCTATATGTATATATTGTTATTGTTCTATTTCATTGAGCGTCGTTTTTCGTTGTGAAACAAGAATTTTGTGATTTCTTAAATTGAAAATGAAAATCTCAATATCTAACAATATCTAACATAGAATATCTATAAGAGTGACAATCGTTCAATCTATCTGATAGATATAGATAGGAACTATTCTTTTAGCTATTTGATAAAAGAAGAATCGAAAGAATAAGGACTAAAATCTTCCCTACCATCAGTCTTTTTTATTTATTTCATAAAAATAAACAACAAATCTTATTTATTGATTTGTTGTTTGATACGTTTATTGGCTTTAAATTTGAATTATTGGTGATTCAATTCCAAAAGAAATAGAGAAATTTTTTATGATGATCAAATTTGATTCGTACTCTAAAACTTTATTCAAATAATAATATCAAAGTAGGAAAGTTAATTATAAACTCATTAATTTTCATGATTCTTTATGAATGAAATCTTTTATATTTTAAAGTTTAAAGGTGTGCGCGGTTGGTGAATCTATATTTTTGAGTTATTTGTAGATATTCAAAAATAATTAAGTTATTCATTTTTTTATTTCTATTTTAGAATCTAATAATTGATTTTGACAATTAAAAAAATCTTGCATTTATACTATAACGATAAAATTGGGGTTATGTTGAATTCGTGCTAAAACTTCTTCAGAAATATTTCTATCCATCTATCTAGAAGAAAGGTGATAAATTACTATGTACCGAATGAACCAATGATTATTCACGATTCCATAATTGAATCAATTCCATACCGGTTCCAAATTATAGAAATGTTATGGTAAAACTTCGTTTGAAACGATGTGGTAGAAAGCAACGTGCGGCTTGAAAGACATGATCCGTTGTGGACTTACATCCACCATTTTATATAAGGATGAAGGTGCTCTTGGCTCGACATCATTTATATTTCTTCTGTTTTACTAGAAACCTCGTTGGGTTGTAATGTAAATAGTCCATGATGGAGCTCGGGTCGAAAGTATTGATTCATTTCTCAGGGGCAAAGATCTAGGGTTAATGTCAATCAATAAATTGGAAGAACTTCGTAAGTATATCTTCGATAGAGAAATTGAAAGGGTTTCACGTTTCTAATCTAATAAAAAATTCTTGGAATTGAAAAAACTCTTTTCATACAAAGTGTATTACATGAGAATCAACCTTTTCTATGATTCTTTACTTTTACTATAAATCAATCGCAAAAAGGGTATGTTGCTGCCATTTTGAAAAGATTAAGAATCACCGAAGTTATGTCTAAACCCAATGATTTAAAACAAAGATTAAAGGATCCCAAAACAAGAAAATACCTTTTCCATTGTTTCTATAACTAGACCATAATAAAAATGAAAATCGATTTGAAACGAAACAAACAAAAAGAAAGGGGGTTTAAAGACCGCTCAATAAATGAAATGCGTAAAAATTTTCCTTTGAGCCATTTGAGAGTTATCTAACTTGAGTTATGAGTACAAATGATTTTTTTTTCAGGAAGTAAAAATAAAAAAAAAAGAGGGATTTAAACCATAATCTAATTCATCTAACCATTTTATAGGCCCATTTGTGATTGTATGTAATTCTATACATAAATAGAACTTAGAATCATTTTTTCGCGAGCCGTACGAGGAGAAAGCTTCCTATACGTTTCTAGGGGGGTTATTCATCTACATCTATCCCACTGAGCCGTCTATCGAATCGTTGCAATTGATGTTCGGTCCCGAAGAGAAGGAAGAGATCTTCGGAAAGTTGGTTTTTATGATCCGATAAAGAATCAAATAGATTTAAATGTTACTGCTATTCTATATTTCCTTGAGAAGGGTGCTCAACCTACAGAAACGGTTCAGAA